GAAAAAGTGAAGACTGATCAGTCCTAGGATGATATGTCCATAGATTTGGGTTTAAAATAGGGTAGTCAGAAACCACAGTTCGGAGGGTCATGGGCCATCTAGATTAATTATTCAACCAGATTAACAGTTAAGATAAGTATGAGTATTAACCAAAGAATCAGCTTTCTTTAAAACACGCAAAGTAGGGGCTTCTAGAGAGATGTGGCGCTATACAAAGGAAATGCACAATTAAGCATAGATAGTACTCTAGTGGAGATGAGATTAATGCTCGATTATACATAGATAGTACTCTAGTGGACATGAGTTAAATGCCCGATTATACATAGTTAGTACTCTTGTGGAGATTAAACATGTATAACTGACATACAGTCAGTTTGGCTGTATACCAGTTATGCAAGTCCAGAAGGTAGTTTAAAAAAGAACATCAGCTTTGGGAGCCGACGGCGGGAGTTAAACTCTCTCCTTTCTGAGGGGCGATGGGGAGGGGCGTTAGCCTCCATTCTCCGGCTTACAAGGCCGGTGCTTTGTGTTAAGCTACCATAGCAGTATCTATAAAGAAGTTTGTTCTCAAATGAAGAGATGAGGGGGAAGAGTAGTAGAAAGAGAAGGAAGTAGGCAGCTGAAGCAATTTGGCCAATGAGAATGAACGGATGTTCTACAGGCTGACCGCCGATTCATGTAAGAATTAGTATATCTGCTGTTAGCAGCCAGAATATGAGCTGAGAAAATGGCCGGTATGTTATAGTTCGTTGCTTTGCTCGGTGAAGGGCTGGAATGATAAAAAGAATAAAGATCGACGCTATAAGTGCTAGTACGCCTCCAAGTTTATTTGGGATGGAACGTAGAATTGCATATGCAAAGAGAAAGTATCATTCTGGCTTAATATGAGTCGGGGTGACAAGGGGGTTTGCGGGGGTAAAATTGTCTGGATCTCCTAGAAGGTTGGGAGAGAATAGGACTAGGAGGGAGAGAAGAAAAATGAGTATTAAAAATCCTATGAGGTCTTTTGTGGTAAAATAGGGGTGGAATGAGATTTTATCCAGGTTCGAATTTAACCCTGTTGGGTTGTTTGAGCCTGTTTCATGTAAGAACAAGAAGTGTACAGCGGTTATTGCAGAAATGATAAAGGGGAGCAGGAAGTGAAAGGCAAAGAATCGAGTAAGAGTGGCGTTATCAACAGAGAACCCGCCCCAAATTCATTGGACTAGGGTGTTCCCTAAATAGGGGACGGCTGAAAGGAGGTTGGTGATGACTGTGGCCCCTCAAAAGGATATTTGACCCCATGGGAGGACATACCCCACGAATGCAGTTATTATAGTTAAAAGAAAAAGGATCACCCCGATGTTTCAGGTTTCTGTATATAAGAAGGATCCGTAGTAAATTCCACGAGCAATGTGGATATAGATGCAAATAAAGAATATTGATGCTCCGTTTGCATGAATGTTGCGTAGGAGTCAACCATAATTTACGTCACGGGCAATATGTGCGATTGACGAAAAGGCAGTTGTGGTATCAGCAGTATAATGTATGGCCAAGAATAGTCCTGTAAGAATTTGGGCGATTAGACAAAGTCCAAGAAGTGAACCGAAGTTTCATCATACTGAGATATTTGAGGGGGTGGGTAGATCAATTAAGGAGGCGTTTACGATTTTGATGAGCGGGTGGGTTTTTCGAATGTTGGTTGCCATTAATTCCTGTAGTTGAATTACAACGGTAGTTTTTCAAGTTACTAGTCTTGGTTGAAGTCCTGGTGGGAATTATGAGTTTTCTTTTTTTTATCATATTGGTGGGGTTTTTAGCAAGTTTAGTCGGGGTAGCATCGAATCCGGCGCCATATTTTGCAGCGTTAGGATTAGTGTTTGGGGCGGGGATTGGATGTGGAATTTTAATTTGGTTAGGAAATTCTTTCCTGTCATTAGTCCTATTTTTAATTTACTTGGGTGGGATGTTAGTTGTTTTTGGGTACTCTGCAGCCTTAGCTGCGGAGCCTTATCCTGGCGGGTGAGAAGATTGGTCAGTTTTATTGTATAGTTTGTTGCTTCTGAGCGGGGGGGTTGGTATTGGGCTGGTTGTGGTTGAAGAGTGAGATGTATTCGATAGTTTCTCTTTTCCAGGGGGAATAGTTTTGGGGGAGCTTGGTGGAGTTGGGGCAATATACTGATGCGGGGGTACTATTCTTGTGCTAGCGGGGTGGTCGTTGTTACTAGCGTTGTTTGTAGTGCTGGAGGTGACCCGCGGGGGAGCACGAGGAGCTATACGTTCTATTGAGTAGGAAAAATATTAGGAAAGTGGCGGTGGATATAAAAAATAGTGTGAGGTAGGTTTTGATTATTCCCTGTTGCGAGTTGGTGATGAAGGTTGAGAGTGCTGTGTTAACTTTGATGGTGGATTTAGGGCCTGATTTTTCTAGTCAAAGGGTATCAATTAAATGGGTTGCTAAAAATTGGGCCCATTTTAGGGTGAGCGTTGGAAGTAGCCGGTGGGTGGTTGATTGAAAGTATGCTAGTATATTTGAAAAGCGATAGGGGCTAAGATGGGGGATAATTTTAAGTTGTTTACTAGTGATGTTAGATAGTTCTATTGCCACAAAGAGTCCGATAATAGTGACTCCAATAGCTGCTAGTTTGGCTGGGGTTGGTATAGTCATAATTTGGGGGGGTGTGGGAGGAATATTAAGAATCAATAAGAATCCTGTAATTACACTTCCAAGTGCAAGCCGTGTGATGGGGGTAGAAGCTTGTGGGGCCTCTGAAATTGGTGCTAGGGTCGAGTGTCGTGGAAAGTTTATTGAGACGTAAAAAATAATGCGGAGGCTGTAGGCGGCGGTAAAAGAGGTGGCGAGTAGAGTTAAAGTAAGGGCTCAGGCGTTCAGAAAGGATGTATTTATTGCTTCAATAATCGCGTCTTTAGAGAAAAATCCGGCGAGGAATGGGGCTCCTGAGAGGGCTAGGCTGCCAATAAGGAGGCAGGATGTTGTAATTGGGAGGGCTTTACTAAGTCCCCCTATTTTTCGGATGTCTTGTTCATTGTTTAGGTTATGGATGATTGAACCAGAGCACAGAAATAGTATTGCTTTAAAAAAGGCATGTGTGCAGATGTGTAAAAAGGCTAGAATGGGTTGATTTAGTCCAATTGTAACTATTATTAGGCCTAATTGGCTAGATGTTGAAAATGCTACAATCTTTTTAATGTCATTTTGTGTTAAAGCGCAGGTAGCTGTGAATATGGTGGTAGTTGCACCTAGCAGGAGGCAGAGTGTTAGGGCGTGCTCGTTATTTTGGATAAGTGGATGAAGACGAAGAAGAAGGAAAATGCCAGCCACAACTATGGTGCTTGAATGAAGGAGGGCGGAAACTGGAGTTGGACCTTCTATGGCTGCTGGGAGTCACGGGTGAAGTCCGAATTGTGCCGATTTACCTGCTGCTGCTAAGATTAAGCCAAACAGTGGGACAATTGAAGTCTGATTTGGGGCAAGAATAAATAATTGTTGAATATCGAGGGTGTTTAAATTTGTGGCGAACCAGGAAATTGTAAGAATTAAGCCGATGTCACCAACTCGATTATAAAGTACTGCTTGTAGGGCGGCTGTGTTTGCGTCGGCTCGGCCGTATCACCAGCCGATGAGTAAGAATGATATAATTCCAACTCCCTCCCAGCCGATAAACAGTTGGAATAGGTTATTTGCTGATGTTAACACTATTATTGCTGTTAAAAACAGTAGGAGGTACTTAAAGAACTGATTAATGTGGGGATCTTCATGTATGTACCAGATTGCAAAATCAAGAATGGACCAGGTTACAAATAGGGCGGTTGATATAAAGGTAATTGATAAGAAATCAAACTTGAAGGCAATGTTAAAGGTAAATGAATTAATGGTTATTCATTGTCAATTAGTTGAAACAACTTCGACACCTTGGTCCGTAAAAAGTAAAAGAGGAAATAGGCTAACAAAGAAAGCGAGTTTTACGGCAGATTTTGCGTGAAATTTACATCAGTGGGGGGGAGTTAATGAGGGGATGAGAGTTAGTGCTAGTGGAGAAAGAAGAATAAAAAAGATTAGTAGAGATGAGGATAGTATCGTTGATTGGGGGGTCATAGCTTTTACTTGGATTTGCACCAAGAGAAGTGGCTCCTAAGGCCAGTGGATGACTTTTTTCCTTTAAAAGCTAAGTGGGCCACAGAGTTGAACTGTGAAAGTAGGGCTTAGCAGGCCTTAGTGTCCTCGACCCCTCTCGGCGAATAAGGGGATTTTAACCCCTGTTTTTAGGACCACAACCTAGTGTTTTTGTTAAACTATATTTGCAGTAGAATCAGCCTCAAATTAGTTCTGGCTTTGTAATTAATAGGAGGGAGGGGATTAGATGTAGTAAAATAAGAAGGTGTTCTCGTGTGTGCGCAGGTTCTACTATGGGGGTTTGGTTAGAAACTTGGCCGTGTTGGGTTATTATATATATGTAGAGGGAATAGGTTGCTGTAATTAAGGTGCCAACACCTGTTAAAAAAATGGTTAGTCATGTTCAATTGAATGTCGCTATAATAATAAGTAATTCTCCCATAAGATTAATAGATGGGGGAAGGGCGAGGTTAGTAAGGCTTGCTAGAAGTCATCAGAGGGCAAAGAGGGGTAGAATAGTCTGTATTCCTCGGGCTAGAAGTATGGTTCGACTGTGGGTTCGTTCATAATTTGTGTTAGCAAGACAGAATAGGAGGGATGAAGTAAGTCCATGGGCAATTATGAGTATTATTGCTCCAGTAAGGCCTCATGGAGTTTGGATAAGGATTCCTGAAATAACTAAGCCTATGTGGCTTACGGAGGAATAGGCGATTAAGGATTTTAGGTCAGATTGGCGTAAGCAAATCATTCCAGTTATAATAATGCCCCAGAGGGCTAAAATGATAAATGGATAAATTAGGGGTTTGGTCAGGGGGGGTAAAATTGGAAGTATCCGTAACATTCCGTATCCCCCAAGTTTTAGGAGAATTGCAGCCAGGACTATAGACCCAGCAATTGGGGCTTCTACATGGGCTTTAGGGAGTCATAAGTGGACTCCATAGAGGGGTATTTTAACTAGAAACGCAAAAAGAGAGGCGGCCCATCAGAGAGTTGGTGCATAGGGGGTTGATGGGAGGCTTGTAGAAAAAAAGTTTAGTAAGATAATTGATGAGGTTGTTATATTTTTGTTAATTAGAAGAAGGGCGATGAGAAGAGGGAGGGAGCCTGCGAGAGTGTAAAATAAAAAATATGTTCCGGCTTGGAGGCGCTCTGCCTGATTTCCCCAGCGAGTAATAATAATCAGGGTGGGAATTAAGGTAGCTTCAAACATAACATAAAATATAATAAGCTCTGAGGCCATGAATGTTAAAAGTAAAAAAGTTTGTAGAGTTATCAAGAGAATCAAGTACATTCGTTGACGTTGAAGTGGCTCATGTAGTATGTGATTTTGGCTGGCTAAGATTATAAGTGGGAGAAGTCAACAGGACAAAACTAAAAGGGGGGAGGAGATTGAATCAACTATTATGTAAGAATTAGTAAATGATCAGCCAGAGATTGAGTCTCATTTTAATAAAAGCAGGCTGGAGCCGGCGATTAGTATAGTGTAGGTTAGGGGCATGGGTCAAAGGAGAGGTTGGGGGATGCGTCAGGTTGCGGGAATTAATATAATTGTTGGAATTAAAATTTTTAACATTGTAGAAGATTTAGGGCTTTTAGGTGGTCAGTTCCATGAGTTCGTGCTGTTGCAACTATTAGTGCTAGTCCTGTGCCTGCTTCACAGGCAGCCAAGGCGAGCAGAATTAAGGGAGTGCCTCCAACTGAGTGGGGCCCATGAAAAGCCGGTCATATTGAAATTATTAAAAAGACTGAAAGTATTGCTCCTTCCAGGCATAAAAGGGCAAGAATCAAGTGTGATCGGTTAAGAGCAAGGCCTATTAGGCTAGAGTAAAATGCAGAAACAATAGAAAAAAGTGTTGGGGTCATAGGGCAATTGTGGAGTTTAACCACAATTTACTGAGCCGAAATCAATTATCTTTTTTAGATTAATTGCCCATTCTGCCCACTCTAAGCCCCCTTGGAGTCATTCATAAATGAGGCCCAGTGTTAGTAAAATTAAAATTAGTAGTGCAGTTAGAAAGGTAATGATTGGAGCAGTAGATTGAAGGGCCCATGGTAATGGAAGAAGGATGGCAATTTCTAGATCAAAGAGTAGGAACAGAATGGCGACTAGAAAAAATTTTAGGGAGAAGGGCAGACGGGCAGAGCCTAGTGGGTCAAAGCCACATTCATAGGGGGAGACTTTTTCATTATCTGGGTTAAGGGTTGGAAGTCAGAACCCAAGTAGTATAAGAATAATTGGGAGAATTGTGGAGATTGCTATAATAATTAAAAGATTCATTTGTTTTTCCTTGGGCTTTCACCAAGTCTAAATGATTGGAAGTCATTTGTACTAGTTAATACTAGAAAAACATGAGCCTCATCAGTAGATTGAAACGTAAAGAAATAGTCATACGACATCGACAAAATGTCAGTATCAGGCAGAGGCTTCAAACCCAAAGTGGTGGTTTGATGTAAAGTGATATTGGGCCTGTCGTAGAAGACAAATTAGGAGAAATGTAGAGCCGATAATAACATGAAGTCCATGAAAGCCGGTGGCCACAAAAAAGGTGGCGCCGTAAACACTGTCGGCGATTGTAAATGGGGCCTCGTAATATTCTATGGCCTGAAGGGCTGTAAAATAGAGACCAAGCAAGACGGTAAGGGCTAAGGCTTGAGTTGTTTCTTTGCGATTGCCTTCCATTAGGCTGTGGTGGGCCCATGTTACTGTAACCCCGGAGGCTAGAAGAACTGCGGTATTTAGTAGCGGGACCTCAAACGGGTCTAGTGGGGTAATTCCTGTTGGGGGTCAGCATCCCCCCAGTTCGGGGGTGGGGGCTAGACTGGAGTGGTAAAATGCTCAAAAGAAGCCAAAAAAGAATAGTACTTCAGATGTAATAAACAAGATTATTCCGTAGCGTAATCCTTTTTGTACTGGGGCTGTGTGATGTCCTTGAAAAGTTCCTTCTCGGACTACATCCCGCCATCATTGGTACATGGTGAGAAGTGTAAGAATTAGGCCGACTGTTAGTAAAATAACAGTATGATAGTGGAATCAAATGGCGAGACCAGATGTTATAAGAAGAGCGGCGGTTGCTCCGGTTAGAGGCCATGGGCTTGGGTCAACTATGTGAAAGGCATGTGCTTGGTGGGCCATAAATATTTTCTTGTAAATATAGAGTTAGTAACAAAACAAAGACATACGCTTGAATTATTGCGACGGCTAATTCTAGGATTGTAAGTAAAAAGAGGACTGTGTAGGTCAGTAGCGCGATTGTTGGTATGACTGAGGCTAGGAAAAAAACAGCTGTAGCAATGAGTTGCATTAGTAGGTGGCCTGCGGTTAAGTTTGCGGTTAGGCGAACGCCAAGGGCGAGGGGGCGAATGAATAGGCTAATTGTTTCGATTACAACGAGGGCGGGGATTAATAGATTTGGGGTGNCCTCCGGGAGAAGGTGCCCGATAGATGTAGTTGGCTGATTACGTAGCCCAATTAAAACTGTTGCAAGTCATATTGGTACAGCAAACCCCATATTTATTGACAACTGGGTGGTGGGTGTAAAAGTATAGGGGAGAAGCCCTAAAAGGTTAATAGAGATAAGGAGAATCATTAAGGATGTGAGGATTGCGGCTCATTTATGCCCTTGCTGGTTGATTGGGACTATAAGTTGAGCGGTTGTTCGAAAGATAAATCAATTTTCTAGTGTTAGAAGGCGGTTAGACAGTCAGCGATTTGGTGAAGTTGGGTATAAAAGTCATGGGAGAATAAGAGATAGTATAATTAGAGGAATTCCTAAGATGGTGGGGCTTAAAAATTGGTCAAAAAAGCTTAGAGTCATGGTCAGTTTCAGGGGGCCAAGAATAGTTTATCCTGGTTTTGTGGGGTGGGGGGGTTACTATTCTTGTGTGAAAGAATTTTTGGGAGCAGAATTAATAAGAGTGTTAATCAAGAGATTAATAAAATAATAAGTCAGGGGCCGGGGTTTAATTGTGGCATGTCACTAAGGGTGGGTGTGAGCACCAATCTTCAGCTTAAAAGGCTGACGCTGGTATTTAGCTTCATAGTGAGGCTTTTTCTAGCATTGATGAAGATCAACTTTCGAAGTGTTGGAGCGGGACGGCTTCTACAACGATTGGTATGAAGCTGTGATTTGCACCGCAGATCTCTGAGCATTGTCCATAAAACATTCCTGGGCGAGCGGTAATAAATGATGCTTGGTTTAATCGACCGGGGACGGCGTCTATTTTAATTCCGAGAGCAGGTACTGCCCAGGAGTGAATTACGTCATCTGCTGTAATTAAGACTCGGATCGGGGATTCTATCGGTACTACTATGCGGTAGTCTGTTTCTAAAAGGCGGAATTGTCCGGGGGAGAGGTCTTGTGTGGGGATTATGTATGAATCAAAGCTGAGTGCTTCATAGTCTGAGTACTCGTAGCTTCAGTATCATTGATGTCCAACTGCTTTAACTGTTAGGTGGGGGTCGTTGATTTCGTCTATAAGGTACAAGATTCGAAGGGAGGGTAGTGCAATTATAATTAAAATAACAGCTGGTAGGATTGTTCATACAATTTCAATTTCTTGGGAGTCTAAAATAAATTTATTTGTAAATTTTGTTGACACTATGGCTACAATAATATATAAAACTAAGGTGCTGATTAAAAATACAATTATTAGGGCGTGGTCGTGGAAATGGATCAGTTCTTCTATTACTGGAGAAGCAGCGTCTTGTAAACCTAATTGTGATGGGTGGGCCATAATCAAGATATGTGAGAATCCCACTCACAATTTTGCCTTGACAAGGCAATGTATTATTTTTACTAATATCTTATAAGAAAGTGGCAGAGTGGCTATGTGGTTGGCTTGAAACCAACTTACGGGGGTTCAATTCCCTTCTTTCTCGTGTGGCTAGCGCTGAATTTGCACAAAGGCCGGCTCTTCAAATGTGTGGTGGGGTGGGGGACAGCCGTGCATTCATTCAACGTTTGTGTAAATTAGTTCAATGGAGTCTACTTCTCGTTTTGAGGCGAATGCTTCTCAAATAATAAATAGTAGAAGAATCACAGCTACGAGGGAAATAAGTGAGCCGACTGAGGAGAGTGTATTCCATAGGGTGTATGCATCTGGGTAGTCAGAGTATCGGCGAGGTATGCCGGCTAGACCAAGAAAATGCTGTGGGAAGAAGGTTAAGTTAACTCCCAGGAACATTACTCCGAAGTGAATTTTTGTTCAGGTGCTGTGTAATGTGTACCCCGTTATTAGAGGAAACCAGTGTATTAATCCCCCCATGATAGCAAAGACGGCCCCCATTGAGAGAACATAGTGGAAGTGGGCAACTACATAGTATGTATCATGTAGCATGATATCTAGCGAGGAATTAGCGAGTACAATTCCAGTAAGCCCCCCGACTGTAAATAAAAAGATAAAGCCCAGTGCCCATAGAAGTGGAGTTTCTCATTTGATTGCCCCTCCGTGAAGTGTGGCTAATCAACTAAAAACTTTTACACCTGTTGGGATGGCGATGATTATGGTGGCAGATGTAAAATATGCTCGTGTGTCAACATCTATACCAACAGTAAATATGTGGTGGGCCCATACAATGAAGCCTAAAAGACCAATTGCTATTATTGCTCAAACTATACCCATATAGCCGAAAGGTTCTTTCTTTCCAGAGTAGAAAGCGACGATGTGGGAGATTATTCCGAATCCTGGTAGAATAAGAATATAAACTTCTGGGTGGCCGAAGAATCAGAAGAGATGTTGGTATAAAATGGGGTCTCCTCCGCCTGCGGGGTCAAAGAATGTTGTGTTTAAATTTCGATCTGTGAGAAGTATGGTAATGCCAGCAGCAAGAACTGGAAGTGAGAGGAGTAAAAGGACTGTAGTGATTATTACGGATCAGATGAAGAGGGGCGTTTGGTACTGGGAGGCTGCAGGGGGTTTTATGTTAATAACTGTAGTGATAAAATTAATTGAGCCCAGAATTGAAGAGACTCCAGCCAAGTGGAGAGAAAAAATTGTTAAGTCTACTGAAGCCCCAGCATGAGCGAGGTTGCTAGCAAGAGGGGGGTATACGGTTCAACCAGTTCCTGCCCCGGCTTCTACGCCGGAGCCTGCTAGCAGAAGTAAAAATGATGGGGGGAGAAGCCAAAAACTTATGTTGTTTATTCGTGGGAAGGCTATATCTGGCGCCCCAATTATGAGGGGGATGAGTCAATTTCCAAAGCCGCCGATTATAATCGGCATAACTATAAAAAAGATTATAACGAAGGCGTGGGCGGTAACAAGAACATTATAAATTTGGTCGTCCCCTAGTAGAGCTCCGGGCTGACTTAGTTCTGCTCGAATTAGGAGACTTAGGGCAGTTCCAACTATTCCGGCCCAGGCACCGAAGACCATGTAGAGGGTGCCGATATCTTTGTGGTTTGTTGAAAAGAGTCAACGTGTTAAAGTCACAGGTAGAGTGGCCGAGAATGAGGCGGCGGACTGTAGTCCCGCAAAGAGGGGAGAAATACCCCTGTCTACCAGGCCATGGGGTGTTATCATGCCGGATTGCAAATCCGGAGATGCGAATTTACTTCCGCCGTGGCTTCTGCCGCTGCCACAGGCACGGCGGAAGTAGATGAATGCCCGTAAGTTTAGGCGCTTAGCTGTTAACTAAGAGTTCGAGGGATCAAGGCCCTCTCATCTAGAAAGCCTTAGCTTAATTAAAGTGTTTGAGTTGCATTCATAAGATGTGGGGTAGAGTCCCGCAGGTTTTACAGGAACTAAAAGATTTTCACTTTTGTTTAAAGCTTTGAAGGCTTTTGGTTTAGGTTAGCCTAAGTTCCTATTTACACGAGAAGGGTGGGTGTTAAGGGAAGGAGTGCTGTTGCGAAAATTAAGATTATTGGTAGGGCTTGGTATATTCAGGTGTTGGGGCGTCAGTGGTTATTATTTAGCACATTTGGGGCGGTTGTGAGGGAAGTCGTGTAACATAGACGAAGGTAAAAGTATAGGCTAAGTAGGGCAGAGAGTGCGGCGACAGTGGCCGAAATATATAGGCCGTTATTTGTTAGTTCTTGTAAAATTAGTCATTTTGGTACAAAGCCTGTTAGTGGGGGGAGTCCTCCTAGTGAGAGTAGAATAATCAGTAGTATTGTCATGAGTGGGGGGGACTTTGTTCAATTGAGGGCGAGAGATGAGATGGTGGCAGATGAACAAGTGTTTAGCGTAAGAAATAGGGGAAGGGTTAGGGTAATATAAATTGCTAGGTTAAGTAGTGCAAGATTTGGGGCGAATGGTAAAATTATAGTTATTCACCCTATATGGGCGATGGAAGAATAAGCTAAGATTTTTCGTAGATGTGTTTGGTTTAGTCCGGATCAGCCGCCTATAAGGGTTGATAGGAGGCCGAGTAAAAGGAGAAGTGTTGGATTAATAGTGTCAGAAATTTGGTATAACAAAATGAATGGTGCGAGTTTTTGTCAAGTTGTGAGGATTGCCCCTGTTATTAGGGTGAGTCCTTGTAGAACTTCTGGCAGTCAGAAGTGTATGGGGGCCAATCCAATTTTAATGGCTAGTGCGAGTGCAATCAAAGTGGCGGAGGTTGGGGTTAATAGGTTAGTAATGTTTCATTCTCCTGCTGTTCATGCATTGATTAGACTGGAGAATAGGATTATAATTGAGGCAGCGGCTTGTGCGAGAAAGTACTTTGTTGCTGCTTCTGTGGCTCGTGGATGGTGATGTTGGGATATAAGTGGAATAATCGATATTGTATTAATTTCTAGTCCAACTCAGGCTAACAGTCAGTTGGAGCTTATAAAGGTTACGGTAGTGCCAAGGCCAAGACTTATAATTAGGACGGACAAAATAGTTGGGCTCATTAGTAAAGGAAGGAGTTTAACCAACATTTTTCGGGGTATGGGCCCGAAAGCTTTATTAGCTGACTTTACTAGAAGGTGGTGTAGTGGAAGCACATAGAGTTTTGATCTCTTTAGCGCAGGTTCAATGCCTGTTCTTCTAGGAAATAGGGGGGATTAATCCCCATGGTCCACTCTATCAAAGTGGCCCTTTTACTTCAGGCATATTTCCTAAAATTGGGGGGGGAGTCCTGAAAGAGTTAAAGGAATAGAAATGTGTAAAATAATAATAGATAAGGTGAGAGGCAAGAAGGCTTTTCAAGTGAGGTGTATTAATTGGTCATAGCGGAATCGTGGGTATGATGCTCGGACTCATAGAAATATTAGGGAGAGGGCTGCTGTTTTAATTATTAAGGTGGAAGTTGTTATTTCTGGGAGCAGCGGGTTTAATGTGCTCCCTAAGAAAATAATTACGGAAATTGTGTTTATTAGTATAATATTAGCATACTCTGCAAGAAAAAATAGGGCAAATGGGCCTCCGGCATATTCTACATTAAATCCTGAGACCAACTCTGATTCCCCCTCAGTCAGGTCAAAGGGGGAGCGATTTGTTTCGGCTAAGGTAGAGACATACCATATTACTGCCAGGGGCCAGGTGGAAAAAATAAGTCAGATTGTTTCTTGGCCCACTGAAAAAGCGAGTATAGAAAAATTCCCCATAAAGAGAATTGCTGCTAATAAAATAAGGCCAAGACTTACTTCGTATGAAATGGTTTGTGCAACTGCTCGAAGCGCCCCAATTAAAGCATACTTTGAATTAGAGGCTCAGCCTGATGTTAAGATTGAATAAACGGAGAGACTGGAGACAGCTATAATAAAGAGGAGGGTTAAATTAATGTTAGTTATGGAAAATGGTATTGGGAGTGGGGCTCAAATTAAAAGTGCAAGGGCTAGGGCAATAGTTGGGGCTAAAATAAATAAAGTTGTTGAGGAGGTAGCGGGACGTACTGGTTCTTTAATAAAAAGTTTTATTCCGTCGGCGATAGGCTGAAGAAGTCCGTAGGGACCAACTACATTTGGTCCCTTACGGTGTTGTATGTATCCAATAACTTTCCGTTCAATAAGGGTTAGGAATGCTACAGCCAGGAGGATTGGAATGATGTATATTAGTGAGTTAACAATTGTAGAAAAGAGGCTCATAGTTGGAGGAGGGATTTGAGCCCTCGAAATGAAGGTCTTAGGTCTTCTGCACTTACCAATCTCTGCCACTCCAACAGTGTGGTTTTCTCCCGTGGAGAAGTTCCCCACTTGGCTACCTTTATATGATTTCAGTAGTGGTGGGTGGGGCGTATTTTTATATAGGCCCCCATTTTTCAGTCCTTTCGTACTAGAAAAAAGAAGTCATAGATAGAAACTGACCTGGATTGCTCCGGTCTGAACTCAGATCACGTAGGATATTAATTGTTGAACAAACAAACCCTTGGCAGCGGCTGCACCACCAGGACATCCTGATCCAACATCGAGGTCGTAAACCCCCTTGTCGATGGGGACTCTTGAAGGGGATTGCGCTGTTATCCCTGGGGTAACTTGGTTCATTGCTCAGTTATCTGGGTCAATTGTGCTAGATATTCTAGTTTAAGAGTTGTTTTTCTTAAAATAGGATTACATTGCGGAGGGTTTTTTATACTCCGTGGTCGCCCCAACCGAAAGTATTTGATATTATTGGACTTAAAGTATTTATTTACATTTATGTTTAATACCAGAACTTTAAGCTCCACAGGGTCTTCTCGTCTTATGGGAAAATGTCCGCTTTTGAACGGACAGATCAATTTCACTAATCTGGTAGAGGAGACAGTCGGGCCCTCGTGTTGCCATTCATACAGGTCCCTAATTAAGAGACAAGTGATTACGCTACCTTCGCACGGTCAAAATACCGCGGCCGTTAAACAGAGTCACAGGGCAGGCAGTACCTCCTATGTTTGGCAGGAGGCGATGTTTTTGGTAAACAGGCGAGGCCCATAGTTGCCGAGTTCCTTCTCATCCTTTTAATTTTTCCAGGCACACTTCAGTGTAGAATTTATGATATATTAGTGTAGGGTTTTCTTGTTTATAGCAGGTTATTACATTATGCTCACTATCAGTAATTGTCAGTAGGCGGTCTGTTCTGACTAACACTTATGTGGGGAGAAAATTGTATTTTCTTGTTACTCATTCTAGCATTTTTGTACTTATACTAATATAAGTCAACTCGATACGTAAGATGGACTATGATTATTTAATTGAATCGATGGGTAAATTATGGGGGGAGCTATAACGCTTTCTTTGTTGGTGGCTGCCTTTAAGCCCACTTAAATTTTGCCTTCAATATAGGTCATTATCCATTTGTTGAGGTTGTGTCCTTTCTCAAAGGGGCTGTCCCCCCTTTGAGTAGCCTCTAGACTTAATTATGAGCTTTAAGTTAATAACGCATGAAAAATTTAGGGTAGAACTAAGATTCGTTTCTCGAGTAACCAGCTATCTCTAGGCTCGTTTGGCTTTTCACCGCTACTCGGAGCTCTTCTCACCATTTTGCCACATGGATGAGTTGGCCCGTTTGGCTGTCTCGGAGTAGCTCGCCTAGTTTCGGGGGTTGGACTAAAATTCTTTTTGCCCTTAATGACTAGCTAGACCATGATGCAAAAGGTACAAGTATTAATCTTTGCTTTTTAGTACTTAATTTTTCATTAGTTTTTCAGCTTTCCCTTACGGTACTTTTATGCGCCGGGATTTCCTTTCTTTCTCCAATACTAGAAGTACAAATGATTTMCTTATAGAGAAAATATTATATAAAATTTATATGTTAAAAAATAAGAGGCTTGCGATTTAGTTCAAAATGGACCCGATTTGCACGGGTGTGTCCTCGGTGTAAGGGGGGTGCTTTTCTGACTTAGCTACATTTTGGAACCAAGTACACCTTCCGGTACACTTACCATGTTACGACTTGCCTCCTCTTTTTTGTCTAAACTGATTATTTATTATTTACGATTGTTGAGGAGAGTGACGGGCGGTGTGTGCGCGCCTCATGGCCGGCTTCAGAAAAATATTCTTATTTTTTCTTACTACTAAATCCAGCTTAGAATCTCAATTTCATGGGATTGTCCGTGTTTTCTATCAGAAAATGTAGCCCATTTCTTCCTTCTCATGTGCTACACCTCGACCTGACGTGTTAGATGTTATCTATTTTGCCAACTAGTTAGCCCTCAGGGGGTTGGCTGGCGACGGCGGTATATAGGCTGAAATGCCAGGGAAGGTTGGGTAAAACGTGGATTATCGGTTCTAGAACAGGCTCCTCTAGGTGGGTGTGAGGCACCGCCAAGTCCTTTGGGTTTTAAGCCTGGGCTTGTAGTTCCCTGGCGGACAAGTTATGTAATTAGACTTGTCATAGTTTAGGGCTAGGCATAGTAGGGTATCTAATCCTAGTTTGTTTTCTAGCTTTCATGAGTTCAGATACACTTGTTAGTTAAAAATTTTGAGTTTCTAGCTGGCGAGTGCGTATGACAGCGGGGCCAGTATTTAATTTTAGTAAAAGTTTCTCTTAATCATCCTATACGCCGTAGGCATCAACTTAAGTCCCTCGTGTAACCGCGGCGGCTGGCACGAGGTTGGCCAACTTTATTGACTATAACTGGGTCAAGTTTACACTTATAATCCAATTTTAATTACTGCTGTATCCCTTGGGGGTGTGGCGTTGCAAGGCGTTTTGGGCTACTGAGTGTGTGCCTGATGCCAGCTCCTCTACGCCTGTTGACGTGTGAGGGCATTTTCACTGGGGTGCGGGGACTTGCATGTATAAGTTTAGTCAAAGTTGACATTAAGGCTAGGACCAAACCTGTTGTGCTGGTGAGGCGAATTAAGGCCTGTCTTAGCATTTTCAGTGCTATGCTTTGCTTAAGCTACATCGGC